ATAGGATTCCTGTCTACAACAATTTTCACTTCGGGTTCCGGCGAACGAATAATCATTAAGTCCTCCTCTTTCCGGACAACACATACAAAGAGACCCGCCAACAGTCAAGTTTTTAGTGAACTTATGAAAGATAGATATTTTATTTATGATTAGTCCCTTTCTTTCCTATCTTCCATCCATAGATTTTCTTTAGTTATTCACTAGAGAAATTATGATATTGAAGTCGATCCGGGGCAAGTGTTCGGATTTATTATGACATAAATAATAGGTGCCCAGGGGACCTATTAGATTGCCAAAACATTTAACAGGATAACAAAAAAATGATTTTTTTGCAATCTAGCTTCTTGCTATTTAGATTCTGAATGGCGAAGTGCCCATATACTTTAATAGAAAATTAAAAAATCTAATATAAATATATCTAATATAAATATAGAATATAAATAGCTAAATAGAATATATAAATCTAGATTGACTTTCTTTTCTCTTTTCTTTTTTTTTTTTTCTTAAGAATTATGAATGATTTTCTCAATTTATAAAGAAGGGGGATATAATAAAATTCTTGATTAGATCTTTTCATAGGAACTATTTATTTAATTTGATTGCTGGATTCACAAAAAAAAAAAAAAGAGAATGGTCTTATTCAAAACGCCTCGTTATTTTTAACCAATTATGTGCTTCAATATAATTCCCTGGAGTAAGCGCTATAGCTTGTTTCCAATACTCAGCAGCTTGATCGAACCAAGCCTCCGCAATTTCCGAATCGCCTTGTAGAATGGCCTGTTCTCCCCGGTCGGAATAGGTTAGTAAATTCCCTCCCTTAGAACCGTACTTGAGAGTTTCCTACCTCATACGGCTCAGCAATCGATTCTTTTTGCGTCCCATCTTCTCTTAATCTATCCTATGCTAACTGAATTAAATTTATCATCAATCTATTCTATTTTCTCTTGGGTTAACCAGAAGATGTTTATTGCATAAGTTTCTAAATCTAATTTGGATCAATGATTAGTTTTCTCTTTTCTCCCACCTTCAGAAGAATGAAGCATAGATATCCCCTGATATCGTTCTAATTTTCTGAAAGGTAACTATCTCGATTTCGTATTTCATATATGTTATATGAAATTTCTATTTATATAGAATATTTGAAAAAGACTTTCCTCCGTTAAGAAAAAAGAACTTACTATCTTTGGGATCTGATGCTACACCGCTGCTCAATACTTTAGTAGATCAACTCTATTACATAAGTTGATATCTCACCCATATCATGATATAAGTAAGCAGTTCTTAACTGTATTTACCAAATAATAGCTTACTAATGGATCTTTACGGTGCTTTCTCTATCAATTCGACTCTTTATCCATAGAGTATAGTATATAGGCCATACCTATTTCTTCCGATTTTTTTGGTTCTCGCGAAGTCTTTTTCCTTGCTACAGCTGATAAAAATCGTTACTTTGGACGATTCATATGTAGAAAGCCTATCTTTTTTCTAGTATTTACTAGACGATTAAATATTTTTTTTTCTTTCTATAGTGAAGATAGTCGCACGTAATGACAGATCACGGCCATATTATTAAAAGCTTGTGGTAAAAATGGATTTCGTTCTAGTGCCCGGAAATAATATTCCAAAGCTTTTGTATGCTCTCCGTTGCTTGTGTGTATAAGACCTATGTTATAGAGTATATAACTTCGATCATAGGGATCAATTTCTGATCGCGTAGCTTCATAATAATTCTGTAAAGCTTCTGCATAATTTCCTTCGGATTGAGCCAACATCCGTTACGGTCGTTCATTCTAGTAAAAGAATCTCCGTTCCAGAACCGTACGTGAGATTTTCATCTCATACGGCTCCTCCCTTCTGTGCATAGTACTAAGAGGAATAATTCATGTAATCAAAATTTCACTATTCTCGTTATGAACTGACAGGAGCTGGTATTTTTACAAGAAATTTCTAGCCAGCCTTCCCACAAGAGGTTTTTTCTTAACACCAATCATATTAGTGCTAGATAAAAATGGTAACTCCAAAGATTTCTTTGTACTCAACGCTTATGATTTCCAGGAATTAGTCACTTCAACGGTCTTTGATGGTTATACGGGTACCAAAAGTACGAATAAGATGGATCTTTGTTTTCCTAACCATTCTTTTTAGTCCCGATACCGATAAGGAAAAGGTTTATTTATAACAAAGTTTTTATGTTGTTGATTCCTAGGTGTAGTGCTTTTTCCCCGATGCCACCTATTGGTACTAAATGAAGTAGTATTGACCTCCAATACAGAACCTATAGATGTAACCTTTCGCTCAATACTAAAATTGATAATTGAAGCATCTAAGGCTGCATCAATCGAGGATACACGACAGAAGGAATTGATCTATCTCTAAACTTCACCTTCACCAAGCGTAGGTTTCTTTTAATAATTTGTTTTTTTTCTATTCCTAAATGAAATACGTTCTTTTTCTCGTAAAACTGAGGGGTAAAAAAAACAAGAAAAAATCAAATCGCACCATCTCTGTAATAGGTAAATGCCTTTTTTTCTCCTGAAGTTGTCGGAATTATTCGTAATAAAATATTGGCTACAATTGAAGAGGTCTTATCAATAAAATTTCCATTTATTCGAGATCTAGGCATAATTAGCAATTTATTCTATAATTCTTCTCATCCCCCTTCGGGGAAAACGATCCCACAAAAAAAGGAATTGTACAGTACAAAATAACATAAAAACAGACTAATTGGAAAAGAGATTTTTTATTATAGAACCATCGAGCGGTTATACATGTACTACAATGAAGATGAAGGACTCGCTATTCATTCGGGTTTTGGTCAAGAATAACATTCTGTAGGAGAGATGGCCGAGTGGTTCAAGGCGTAGCATTGGAACTGCTATGTAGACTTTTGTTTACCGAGGGTTCGAATCCCTCTCTTTCCGTTTCTTTTCATTCATCAACGTTACCGACTACAATGTATCAAATAAAATAAGAATTGATATCATTATTATAATGGTAAGACCCTTATTTACTTAATTAATAGAGATTCTCTATCCCTAATTAATCCCTGTTATAGGTAAAATACAAATAAAAATATCGTATTGATATTGAAAAAAAAAGAAAAAGAATTCTATTGCCGATCCTTTTTTGATACGTGAATGAGACAGGGCACAAGGTACTCTATTTACTTCAGCGAAAGGAATTAAAATTGGTATGAACCTTGCTTTTTTATTTTCGTTAGAATCAAGTCTGACGGGAATAATATTCTACGACCAACAACTCATTTATTTTCAGACCGATCCATTTACTATCTATTATTTGATTTACAAATCCTTTATATTGTAAGGAGTCAATAGTCAAATGGTTTGGCAATTCCGCGTGGGGGGATGAAACAAGATGATTTTGAATCAGAGCTTTCGATCTTTCTTTATCCTTCGTAGTAATAATATCTCGGGGTTTGCAACGATAACTTGGTATATCCACTATACGACCATTAACTAAAATGTGTCTATGGTTAACTAATTGTCTGGCTCCAGGAATGGTCGAAGCCATACCTAATCGAAAAAGGATGTTATCCAAACGCATCTCAAGTAGTTGTAGTAAAACCTGGCCTGTTGACCCTTTGGCTTTTCCAGCAATATGCACATATTTAAGTAATTGTCGCTCTGTCAGACCATAATGAAAACGCAATTTCTGTTTCTCTTCTAAACGAATACGATATTGTGATCTTTTTCCAGAGCGCAATTGGGTTTGAAGATCACTTCTGGATCTGGGTCTTTTACTAGTTAGTCCCGGTAAAGCCCCCAGCCGGCGTATTTTTTTGAAACGAGGTCCTCGGTAACGAGACATATAAATATAAAGGCTCCTTTTTGATTCACTTTTATTTGAAAAAAAAAAAATAGAAATTAAGACTGAACTCAAGGATCAGCAAAGCAAAACTCAATTTACTAAAGTCCTACAAAACAGAATAAAATAAATTTTATCAATATTCGGATTTTTTGTATATATAGGAAATTTAAGCAAAGGTTACGTTTTCCAATCTCTTCTGTAGAGATCTAATCTTTCTAGTCAACTTTTTTATTCATAGCTATAGCTGCAAGTTACCATGACATAATAGATTGGTGACCCGACATTTAGAGAAAGCGAGAGTAGAGATTTTCAATCATGGAAATAAAAAAATCGATAAAGAAAAAGAGCCGGCTATCGGAATCGAACCGATGACCATCGCATTACAAATGCGATGCTCTAACCTCTGAGCTAAGCGGGCGGATATAAGAGCAATAGTATATAGGAATACAGGAAACTATCGGATCTTAGCTATTACCTAGTGATTCTTCTTATTTTTTTATTTCATTTATTGATTATTTCAATTTCTTCTATTTCTTAGTTATTAGTTCTATATTAGTTAGATATTTTATATTCTCTTTTTCTATTTAGAAAATAAAACTATTTAGATCTAGATAGATTAGATATCTAAATAGAAATTCAATTCCATATTATATGAAAATAAACTATCAATATATCAATCAAATTAGAATTAAAAATGAAAAAAAAAAAAGAATGAATATCGACCGTTCCACTATTACAAACTGCACTGTAAAAATGAAGGAGGAGGAAAGGCATATATATATGTGGGATATATCTATCCATATTGAATTGCGGATACATCAATGATAGAATTGTTTCGTATTGAAACAAATAGAGTTCGTTCATCCAATAGAGATCAAATGATAGAATATAGAATATAGGGTGGGCAAAAAAAGAAAATAGCAGCATACATTTTTTCAATATAGGAATCATTACCTAATGAATTCAATAGTGCCAAGATAAATGAAAGAGGTGGTGGATGGAATTACAACTGAATCCTTGTCTCAAAGTAAAGGGGGATATGGCGAAATTGGTAGACGCTACGGACTTGATTGGATTGAGCCTTGGTATGGAAACCTGCTAAGTGGTAACTTCCAAATTCAGAGAAACCCTGGAACTAAAAAAGGGCAATCCTGAGCCAAATCTTTGTTTTG